CTGCCAATCAAATTCGTCGTAAGACTCATAATGATCAATTTTACGAAGATCCCATTCTATTCCGGAAGCTCGTAGCATTGGTCCCGATAAACCCCAATTTAATGCCTCGTCTTCCCCAATAATGCCTATGCCTTCAACTCGTTCTAAAAAAATAGGATTCCGGGTAATAAGTTTTTGATACTCAGCAAGCCCTGTTAAAAAATAATCGCAAAAATCCAAACATTTATCTATCCAGCCATAGGGTAGATCGGCAGCCACTCCTCCAATACGAAAATAATTATGCATCATTCGCATACCAGTGGCAGCTTCGAATAGGTCATATATCAATTCTCTTTCTCTAAAAATATAGAAGAAAGGGGTCTGCGCACCAATATCCGCCATAAAAGGACCGAGCCATAACAAATGAGAAGCTATCCGACTCAACTCCAACATAATGACTCTGATATAGCTAGCCCTTTTAGGTACTTGAATATTGCCTAATTGTTCGGGTCCATTTATGGTTATTGCTTCTGTGAACATAGTAGCTAAATAATCCCAACGTGTTACATAAGGCAAATATTGTATAATTGTTCGGTTTTCTGCAATTTTCTCCATCCCTCTATGTAAATAACCCAATATTGGTTCGCAGTCGACAACATCTTCACCATCTAGAGTAACGATGAGTCGAAGAACACCGTGCATTGATGGGTGCTGAGGCCCCATATTGACTATCATGAGGTCTTTTCTTGTAGTTGGTGCAGTCATAAGTTTTTTACCGATTCATTCTTCCATGAATTACTGAAAGTGAAAAGAAGTTCATCAAAATTTAATCGAAACATAAAACATATAAGTGAAAATGAAATGACTCTTCAAATTAATCAAATTAACGAGTTTTTGTCTCTCGAATGTCCAACTGATTAATTAATTCTTTATAACGTACTCTATTTTTTTTTGCCAAATAAGCTAGCAGTCGTTGACGTTTTCCCAAAATTTTCTTCAAACCTCTCTGAGATAAATAGTCTTTTTTGTGAAATTCTAAATGTGAAGTAAGTCTCCGTATCTTATTGGTAAAATTGAATACTTGAAATTCAACAGATCCTCTCTTTTCTTCTTGAGAAATAACTGAAATGACAGAATTTTTTACCATAAACGAATTTCCCCTTTCTTTATTTTACAGATATGGATTTTATCGAATTTTAGCGATCAGTAATAATAATGCCAGTAATTTGAACGTGTTATATAGACTTAATTTCTTTATGAACCCCTAATTTTATCAATTCCAATAAATTAATCAATTTTTAAATTTGATTCAGATAGGAATTCAAAAAGGTGGTAGGTACGTTTTTTTCATTCACAAAAGCGAATAATTTAAACCTAAAATGAAAAAGATTCTGTTGATTCATTTCTAGATCTAATTGATACCTTATTGATTTAGTATTGTCTATTCGAATTAGATTCGAATGAGATATAAGACAAGGCATGTGTGCATTTGTTTGCTTTCAGATACTCTATACGAGACAGGGTATATAGTACTATCAATTTATTTTCAATCGTGGATACATATGTATTCTTAAGATACTGAAACGACTACCATTATTGGTATCAAACCAATAACGATTCATACAAGCTAAATCTTCTAATCGATAATTAGGCCAAATAAAGAACTTAAATTTAATTAATTCATTTTTCTCTTTATAAAGAGGTTTCCTTTCATCCAAAAATTGACTCCAGTTTTTTACATTGGTTTCGTTGCAAAATACTGAATTTCTATCGACGCCATTCCAATTCAAAGAATTAAAAAAACTTTGAATTCTCAATTCTCTACGACGTCTAGACCATAAAATATTTTCAGGAACAAGCAAATCAAAATTCTTTTTATCAACATATCTTTGTTCTCGGTATCTTTGATTAGTTTGGTGTTTACTTTTATGAACCAATGAAAGACCTATAGTTTGATACATAATAAATTGTCCATTATTTTTTACAGACAACCTAATAGGTTCGATAATAAATTCCCCCCTCTTCATCAATTCTGCAAGAGTTAAATTCCCCCGAATCCACATTATATCCAAATTCATTTCTCCCCTTTGAATTGACGATATAGTAATTTTTTTTGGATTTATCAGTCGAAGCAGGAAACAATATACCTTGATATTTTCCATCATTCTTTTACTCATATTCAAGTTCCATTTCAATTGAAAAAGCAAATAACGTTTCAAGAACAAATCTAGTTCTGCTTCCGTGTTGCTTTTGTATTTTTTTGTCTTTTTATTTGTGTCTGATTCCGCGTAATCTTTTTCAAGATCGTTTTGCTGTTTTGAGAAAACAGGAATCATATTTCCTTTGTTTTCTATATCTGATCCACGCTCTCTTTTTCCTTGACTTGCGGGTTCTTTTACTTCTTGAATTCGATTCTTTATTTTTTTATTTGATTTTGATGGTATAAAAAAGTTTTGTTTTTGGTTTTTATTTTGACTAACATTTTCATTTTCATTTGTATTAAAATTTAAAAGAAGTAATTTGCTTGGTATAATCCACGGTTTTATTTTGTATACATTATAAAGTAGTACATATTTTGGTAATAAACAAAATTCCCCATAAAATATGGGACGATTAAATATTTTTTCATTCATTCCCATCCAATCAAAAAAGACTTTTTTCGAATTTTTTTTAGTTTTTTCTGGATTTTGATGAGTTGTAAGATAAAAAAGGCCTTTTTTATCAATTTTATCAATTATTTGATATTGATAATTATTAATACCAATTTGAGTATTTGGATTACTGTTGGTATCGATCTTAACCCAAGCCTCAATATCTCTTTTTTGTCTAACATAAAAATGGATAATTTTCCAATCAAAATATTTTCTATCGAACTTTCTTTCTATATCTATAATATTGCCCTTTCTTAGATAATTATTGATATGAAGATTGACGGGCATATCAAAAAGGTTGTGTTTGGACGTGTTGGAATTATAAGAAATTTTGAAGTTCTTATTTACTTGAAAGGATAATCTAGAAATAAATGAGTCACTTTTATTTTCATAATTAATCGATTTATATGATAAAAGATCATATCTATAACATTTTTTAAAATTATCTTTTTTGTTTGATAATGAATAAAGTTCAGAATCATTTTCTTTTTTGTAATGAATTAATTGGTCTTTTTCATATGAATTCCATTTGTTTAAGTTTCTATTTTTATTTTGAACCATACAACTTTGATTAACCCTAGTTCGCCATTTTTTTGGCATTAATCTAGACCATCTAATCTGAGATAAATCGTATTGATAATGCCCTCTTAACCAGTTTTTCCATTGATTGATTCTATAACTCTGAAGTTTCTTATGTTTTAATTCAGAATGAAATATTCCTAGTGTTTTAAAATAGTCCTTTATTTTAGTCTTAAGGAAAAAAGACGTTCTGTTATATTGAAGAACATATCTAAATTTAGACAAATTAATAACTTGGGTTTGTGATAATTTGTAAAATACATATGCTTGTGACAAGTAGGATAAATCAAAAAAAATATGTGAATTTTTCTTACTAATATTATAAAGTGACTTTTTTATAGTCGAAATAAAGGTAAAGTTAATTTTTTCTTGATTTATTTCATTATTGGAAATGTATTTCTTAATCAATTTGTTTGTTGATTCAAGAAAGAGTTGTTTATGTTTATTAATTCTGGGAATATTAATGATAGATAAAAATAGATCGATGTATAATCTTTGAATTAATAATTTTATAAAATAATGGAATTTCCATATTAATTGAGTATTTCTTATTTTTAATATTTGGAAAATCTTTTTTGGCGATTTTAATTTTTTAATATTATTTGTTTTATTAGGACTAATGTCTATTTCTGTAGTTATTTTCTTTTTATCTTTTTTAATTCTTTCTATTTGATTTTTTATTGTACTTGTTTTATCAGTCAAATCCTTCATTTTCGTTTCTATCAATGAAGAATTTGCCCAATTTCCAGATTCAGTTTGACTAAATGATTTGTTAATTAGTTGATTACTAATTAGATAATCGTTTTCTTTGTTCGTTTCATTCGATTCAGATATTTCTTTGAATCTAAAAAATACAATTGGATTTAATTTTAAAAGTTCTTCTTTTTTTTTTTTTAGAAATAGAATACTTTTGATAAGCCATTTTTTGGTTTCTTTTGAAATTCTTCGAAGTATTTTTGTTTTTCCTTTTAATTTTCCTTTTAAAACTTTTAGAGTTATAAAATATTTATTTTTTAATTTTTCAATTTTTTTTTCGAATTCCTTAAAAATGGGCTCAAAAAAGGAAGGGCGCTTTCGGGGAGAACCAAAGGGAAATTCTGTTTCCATTCCCCAAACTGTTAAAAAACAAAAATCATCTTTTTGTTTTTTATTTTTCATTAGCTCTCCACGGGAGGGGTACAGTTTAGATATATGCCAAGGTTTCAGACAAAAAGGAAATAAAATTTTGATCTGAATCCCATCTCTCAACCAATTTTTTGGAAATTCTGTTTCTGATAATTGAACACCATTATAAGTACATTTAATCTGCATTTCGTTATTCCATTCCTGCAAATCTTCAGACCATTCAGGAAGTTGGAAGAATAACATACGTCCGAGATTTTTGGCTATTATCAATGAAGGTAATAGAATATATTTTCGAAGAATTGATTGAGTTATTAACATGTAACCTCTTATTATTTGCGCAAAAGGAATGCTATCCCAGGCTTCTGCTATCGCTATCCGTTCTTTTTCCTTTATTTTCTTCTCCTTTTTTTTTTCCTTTTCTTTTTTCTCTTCTCTTTTTGTTTGTTCTTCTATAGACTCTAGAATTCTTAATTCTCCCTCTTTACCTGTCCAATTTCTAAAAATTGGTTTAATCARTCCTTTAATTTGTTTAATCAGTCCTGAGATATCAAAAGAAAAAAGACGGGGGGGGGTTATTCTGTCGACAAAAAGTGGGGAATGCACATTTACTTGAAATAGTTTACAAATAGCTGTTTTTCGCCTTTGAGCCCGCATAGAGCCTTTAAT